ATGGATTTACATGGTTTCCTTAATAGAAATTGTTTGATGTAGCGAGTAATAGGCTCTTTCGCCGTCACGCATAGTGATCTAAGATTTCAATTCTTCCATGTTTCAATGGAAGAAACAAGTGTTTCCACGACTCTACCATCCGGCCAATTCTGTTCCACTGAATCCCCTTTTCATGGGCACATATATTTACGGCTAAGGAATGGGGAATCTTTCTCCTGTTACATGAATCAAATGTTTCATTTCATCCGGGAAAAGCCATCTCTTTCTCAACAATGTCTTTGTCATTTGATCCAATAGCGTTCCGTTAGATAGGAACAGATTTGATAAATACTGATAACTCTCGGATAGAGTATTAGATCCATTAGATAATGGACTATTGGTTCTAAACCATCTCTGGCGATGAATCAACAATTCGAAGTGCTTTTCTTGCGTATTCTTGATGAACCAACGTTTATATATAGATGTAGAAGGATTCGTTTGGGAAGCAATAAGCCCCTTTGAAATCTCTTCATCTGCAAAGAATTCTCGACGTGAAAACACAGAGACAAAGGGCTGATCTTTGAATAGGGAAAACGATGGATCCGCAGGGTCCCAAATGAATTGGCTTGTTCGAAAAAAGCCTTGTTCTTTGGAAGATCTATCTCGTGTCTGGTATTGCGCGGTTCCACTCTGCAAGAACTCCGAATCATTCTCTTGAAGCTCATCCTCCTTATGATAAATGATCCGTTTGCCCCGAAATGACCCAATCCAATAGGGAAATCCCAATTCAGTGGGCCTTTCGATACAATCAAATAGATTGCGCCATATTCTAGGAGCCCAAACTATGTGATTGAATAAATCCTCCTCTATCTGTTGCGGATCGAGGGCCCCTTCTTCAAACTCCGATTTGTATTTTTCATATAGAAATCTCTGATCAACGATAGAACAAGATCCATTTTGCATCATATCTAACGCCCCGCGCCTTGGTTCGGACCGAAGAAGTAATGTCACTCGATTATTATCAAACTGACTGCAATCTTTTTCTGTCCGCGAGGATCCCGCCAGAGCCAGAGCGCCTTCTACTTCTAATAGTAATAATAGTAATAGGCCATGAACTAGATCAGAATCATTCTCAACGAATCCATAAGAAGTGATCCACTTCTTTTCATTGGGTCTGGATGAAGACCAAAGATCTTGAGCGACCGATCCGGCAGAACAACTCAAAAGATAAAGAAGTATCGTTAATTTATTCATGCTCGTTCCAAGTTCGAAGTACCATTTGTACAAATAAGAACCCCCTCCCTTACATGATTTCTTCTTCATATAGATAGATATAGGATCTATGGGGCAATTACTTAGAAGTACATTTTGTGCAACAGCCCTTCCTATCTGATAGAAAAGGATCCCATGATCCTGAACCGATCTTATCTGGGATCGAAAATCCCAAGTTTTTCTATGAAGAGCTGATCTAATTGTATTAGTTTCTATAATGGATTTCTTCTGTGTAATACTAATTGATAGGGCCTCATTGATAAGTGCTACAAGATCTCGCGCATTGGAACCCATGCCGAATCCATTAGTATGGAACATCCTCTTTTCCAAGTGAAATCCCCTAGTATATGAAAGAATGAAAAAGTGCTTTCGTTGTTGTGGAAGAAGAAGCCTTCGTATCTTAATGCATGTATTTAATTGATTCGGAGCTATTAGAGCGGGATCCACTTTTTGGGGAATATGAGTCGAAGCAATAACAAGAATCTTTCCAGTGGAACATCTTTCACAATCCCTGGAGAGATGGTTCTCTAATAGACCGAGGGATAAGTAATTCGACTCATTCACATGCAGATCATGAATGTTTGGAATCCATATTATGCAAGGAGACATTGCTTTTGCTAATTCGAATTGAAGGGTGATATCAAATTGGTCTCTTTTTGGCGTCATATACATAGTTAGCAGCTCCGTATCAATATCAAGGTCATCATCAATATCGATATTGATATCGTCACTATCATCAATAGGATACTTGTCATCCAGGAACTTGTTCGGAAATACCGTAATGAAAGGAACATAGGAGTTTGTCGCTAGGTATTTGACCAAACAGGATCGTCCAGTTCCTATAGAACCTATCACTAAAATACCTCTAGAAGGGGATAGGGCTAAGCGGAGCGAAAAGGGTTTTCCATGAGGAGATGGGGAATGAAAACTATTAGCCCCGCACGAGGTTTGTGAATAAGCGATTGTCTGATAATGAGCAAGGAATATCCGTCTTTCTGCTAAACAGGATCTATTGAACTCATAATTCATTAGATTCTTTTTCTGAATGTCAACTAAGTATCGTAAGGAAGTTGATCCCGGTTGTTCAATCATTTGATAACCAGAGTCATTCTTTGATAAATGATCACTATGAGTCAGATTCAATAGAATTTGATCAATCCTTCTTTCTGTCGTTAAGGTGGAGAGCTGAACCAAGAATTCTCTTTCTTCATCATCAATCAAATCACTGTTCGCGACCCAGAATTCTATT